TTTCTTCTTCCTTCAGACCGGGCCAAGCCATTAGGTTGTTTAAGTAGGTTGGGCTAAGTCGTTGCGCTCCTGCCACCTCTTGGCAAAGTAGGCTGATGGGCAAGCCCCCTCCTGCCGCAATGGTGTGGGGCGTCAGAGGCTGTTGCTCCGTGGCCAACTCGAAGGGGCTGAAGTTCGACGCAGAGCTTTTTGGTTGTTAAGTTATAGCAGCACTGAGCAACATCCAACAGCTCCAGTCCTTCTGGTTTGCACTAAAGTGCCTTAAGTAGCCCCCGAAGAGTCCTTTAATTCTCTCCGTCTGAGCTTTCAAAGAGATACCTACCATAGGTATCTTACCATCTGATACCGACAGTCGTCTTCTAACATTACCGACCTTTAAATATCGGGTTTTCATCAATTTCACATAACATAAAAAAAGCGCTTTTCATCATCAGAAACAACCCGGTTTCCGAGACCCCTTTTGCATTGCATTACCATAACGAAAATAAAAAAAAAAAAGATAGATAAATTTCTCTTGTGATTCGGACTGAACCTTTCTCGGTGGAAGAAAGGAATAGCGATGGATTTCTATGGAGCATCCAGGAACAAGAAGATTCAATCGGACGGCGAATTCTTACGTGGTCCAAGGAAATCAAAGGTCCGCTTCCACGATTTCATCTATATCGAATCTTAATATCAGAATAGCTTATATAGTCATGATTCACCACTGCACTTACTTTTGATTGATTTCTCATTTTTCGGATCTGATTGGAACCGATGACTTACGCCTATTTCTTAGGGCGTTTAAAGAGCGTGACTCTACCGCTTAGTTAAAAGGGTCCATTTGATTCAATTCATGAATTAGCCCACTATGAGTTTACTGCATTTTCATTTATAAATAAATTCTTATATATTTTTTTTATGATAATAATTTATAATATAGTATATCATTCGTGTCTCTGTTACAACACGGCGAAACAAAATGGTTCGAATGTGAGAAAAAATAAAAAATAAAAAATAAAAAATTTAGGCTGTACACCCTGGGATTGTAGTTCAATCGGTCAGAGCACCGCCCTGTCAAGGCGGAAGCTGCGGGTTCGAGCCCCGTCAGTCCCGACCTAGGATCCGCTGAATCGATCAATTCATCTCTCCGGGCAAAGAGTAGGATATAATTCCCAGCAGGAGGATCCTTCTTTTGTTTCGCATTTCTCATCGGACAAATCAAGTCAAGGAATAAAAATGAGAATAACTAGTACCGATTGATGGGGGAGAGTTACTATTACACAAGAAGACTGATAAGATCTATTAAATATCTATATAATGCTTTTAACGTTCTTTCAGAACCTTAGCGCAAGCACTAAGTAAGCAAGCTCCCTTTACTTGCCGGGTATCCCCCTTTCTATAGGACGAGCCATGGGAACCCATGAGATTGATTGAACAAGCCTTAAAAGCGAAGAAGAATCATCGAACTGGAACGAAACGCAAGTACTAGAACTCTTGAACTAGAGGAAGGCTCGAGGAGCTTAGTGTGAAACGCTAAGGGTCGACACCTTCGGTGCCTTTACTCTAACAAGTAAGCAAGTAAACTACACTACGCTTTGTCTTATATATAAGTAATAAGGGGGTGCCCGAGGGGCTTTCTTTGTGAGTCCTTAAGATCGCCGAAGGGCATTCTAAGTCGCTGTCAAAGGAAAGGACTGGAAAGCCTTTGTCTCTCTTGCGGCTCCTCTTCCTGGGCTCCCTGCTCTATACTTTTTCATGTCCCACCACCTGACGAGCCTGAATCACATGCCTGAGAAGGACCCCTAGAACCCGTCTTTTCTTCATTTGGCCAAGGTGAATGTGTGGCATGAGCCCGCAGCTCACCCTCTCGATTGAGATCTATTCCCCTCTTTGACTGGAAATGCTTCATTGACTGATCCACTGATCTACGACCATTCCGGAATAAAAACCCAGATCTACGACCACATTGAATCTAGTCTTTATGAAGGAAAGTCTTTACTATTTAATAAAAAAGAAGGAAATCTCTAGTTTCACGTAGCACATGTACTCCACTCCCCCCATTACTAGTTCTAATCGCAGGCCTTCCAATGGTAGAATGGGCAAATCTACGAACTCTCGAAAGAGCATGGAACAGAAGACAGGCCTTCCCTCTTTCTTGACATTGAGATTTGCGAGATTGTAGCCCGAAAGCTTCTTTCTTTGATTAGCTGACCGGAATCTTGGACTGCAATCCTTTCTCAATATTGAAATTATAAGGCTAGGTTGTTTACTGACTGATCTCTGTTCGAAGCCGACCTAAAATTTTACTTTGTTGAATGCATAGTCCTTTTTATTTTGAAGTCCAGGCTACCGCATTCCGAAGCAATGGAAAGACAGAACTTCAACTTATTGATTGAGCTATACCTCGTGCAAATGGATAATCCCTTTGGTGCGTGGTCCGGGGACACTACTTTTCCTTTTGTCGTAGCTTAGAGACTTATAGCCTTTAGTCCATCTGCCCGTCGCTTACTCTATAGAAGTAGGACGTGGGTTCAGCTCTAGATATAATAAAAAAAATGGAGTACGTGTGGGTGAAGTCTCTCCTTCTTTTTTTGTTGGATTGAAAGGCTAGCCTACCCTTTATTATTAGTTAAGGAGTCGCTTATCCTCGTTCCGCTGAGGAACTGCCCTAAGACAAAGATAAGGCACTTCCAGTGTTCAAAGCGGATTCTTGATTTAGCTTTAGTGGATCCGCGATAGGTCCTGTCCTTATAGGGGCTCCAGCAGAAAGGCTCCTAGGCGCGGATCAATCTCTACTTCTAGTAAATCTGTAATGGAGGACGGGAAAGTCTAAGACCTTCTCGCACTGGGGCCCAGCCTGACCATTTGAGCTGAAAGTCAAGCAGGGACCCTTTTTAACTAGCACAAAACGGATTCCGAGGGTATTGGTTAGGCCTGCCCGGATAGCATGCCTTCGTACTTCTCAATGGAGTAGAAGGACCGCACCCCAACAAAGACATTTATCAATTCTCCCGGCTTCTGCCTCTATCAGGCAGAAAGATTCCTTCTAGCGCTGGTTGAGCTACTTCCACTCCTCTTCCAATTTGAGTTACCTCCTCCGTTTAGTTTGAAACCGAAAGGCATAGAAGCTATCTAGAGAGCTACCGAGGGGCAAGCCAATGCTTTAGAGCTCTTTAGCTGCCTCTGCACCAATTCTTCTTCCGGTTGGAAAACTATACCTCTTCTTTCGTCTTGCGATTGGATGAACCAGCAAGTGGCCTATTTTTGTTTTTCATGCATTGACCTCGGTCTCGTAAACACATATCTACTGCTTGCTGCCCTTGAAAGTCCCAAAACAGCCTATTTTAGACCCGGTGCGCCGAGAGTTATCGTTAAATCCAATGGCAAGATCCCGCTGCTGCCCCGGTCTGTCATATGTTGGGATCGCCTGCCCGAAAGGCCTAGATCTGAGTCTCCTCTTCTGTTTCTGTTTTAGAGAGATAAACCCCCTTTACTTTACTAAGTCTAGTGCCTCTGTTCCTTGGGCCCTATCATCAATAGTAAGCTAATCCAGTTATGCAGGTGTTCCACAGCTCTCATTTGAATCATTTGCCCGGAAAAGAGCTAGATCTTAAAAGTCTCGCATATACCGGGAAAGATAGGTTACGAAGTAAAGGCAGAAACTCCGGTTGCTTTGAGCTCCGGATCAAACCGACGGGCAGAGAGCGAGTTCGACTCGCGAACTCGCTCTCTTGCCACGCCTTTCACTCACTCGCTTGAGTCGGACTTCAATCACTCCTTTTGTTTGAAGGATCATTCGTTCTTCACTCTCTTTATATTACCCGCAGGGAGCGCAGCAACCAAGGTGCATATTCTCATATAGAAACAAGCGAAGCGTAGCAATTCGTACTACCGGAAAAGTTTCGCTAACCGGCAGGCAATAGAGTCCGCCGATATGCGCAAGCAAGCGTAGCGAATCACATAGATAAGCCCCTACCAGCGCGCGGATAGATAGGGCGAGCGAAGCGCGAAGAGGATGGATGTCTGAGCGGTTGAAAGAGTCGGTCTTGAAAACCGAAGTATTGATAGGAATACCGGGGGTTCGAATCCCTCTCCATCCGCGAAGTCATAAGTTATCTCTTGCGCTATCCATAGATAAGAACGAATCGGATCGACTCGACTGAATGAGTAGCTTGTGTTTTGATGTAGACGGAGGTTCTTGTGTTATGATTTAGTTAGGACTTTGTCTCCCTTTCGTTATCTTCCGCTCCCGGTTGGGTAAGGGCCGGGTGGATTACCTTTGGGAGCTAAGTCGAAGATCTCGGTGGTCTTGTGAGTGGTTGATAAACTACGATTGCAGTTTTCTTTAGGAAGTCCCATAGCTGTGAGGCTTAACAGACAAAGAAAAGGGTGGATACTTCCGGGTAGAAGGTGACGACCCTAATGAATCGACTATGAAGGCGGCTGTTAGCTACATCAGCCCTCAAATTCCTTCATCGTCCACCCTGGCACATTTAGGTTTTGATCTTCGGCCATCCGACCTTTTTTTTTCTTATATATTTCCTTTAAAAGATGGGATGAAGATTTGATCCGTCCTATCCACATAGAAAGCTTACCATACACCACTTCGAATGGTTATTTCCCCCTTACTTAACATAGGCCGATTCACATCGTTTTTATAGGCAAATATAGGCAAACTCCGCAGTTGGAAGAACTTATTCCCACTTGCTCGGTCTCCCTTGCACTAAGCTCTTCAGCAAGTCTTCCAGTAAACCGACGACTGGAGTCTGGCCGTTTTAATAAGGCGAGATAGATTTGGACCCTCGTGATCGAGCTTATGATTGTAAAGAACGCGGAGCCATAGTCAAACGATCCAAACCAGGTTGAGAGCGTCGAAGCTTTCTTTCTGAACCTGAAGCACTCACTTCTACTCCTGTCCTGCTGTGGAAGCAGTGGCCGGAAGCTTCACTGTGGAGGCAGGCGGTCTGATAGAGCTGATTAGATCCACAACCGAGATGGAGCCATCCCGGGAACCCAGAAGCGAAGCTATCCCTCCACACACAAGAATCCATCTCAGGATTAGAACCTGCAATACAATAACCATGGGGGTCACTGAAGCTGCTGAATCGCCCTCTGAGAAGGAAGAAAAACATTTTAGCCTTCCCTTCCACTTGATGAGAAACTTAAGGTAAGGCATGAGCATCTCCTCCGTTTTTGCATAGCTTGCACTCTCTTTATTCGACAATGAGCATCCACCTTTCGTCTGTAACGTGCATTTTTTGTTTTGCTTTAATGGATCCTCGAACTTGAGTGAAAGCCAATGCGTTTTCCGAAAGGGGGTATTGAAAAAAAAGGCCTACCCCTTGGCAGGAGATGTTGAAGTTGCGCATGAAGTAGTCTCTATCTCCCGGTCGGAGACAAGGGATGGATGTCGCTAGGCTAGGTCAACTCTATCATTGGTTTTATTATCCCTATAACGATCACTAAATAAAGATATGTGCTACTACTATCCCGATGCAGCGAAGCTAGGTGGTGCTATTATGGCGGGGGAAGGGTCTACTTCTGCTCCGAATGCTTTTGGTGGCGGGTCTTTCTATTACCGATATGGACCTCACTAACGGGTCTCGTTCTGTACCTAGGTATAGATCTATATCACTAAGGTCAGTATATGAATCTGCTGCGTCTTTTATCTCAGGTGTTGGATCACCTACTAACTCCTGCTGGCTCCAATGCCTCATCATCCTCAGACTTATCCTGGCGTATGCTAGAGTAATCTACATTCACATTTGCAGATTCCATGGCTGCCCTAGTACTTTCCCGTTGGTCAAGTTGCTTTGCTCCTTTTGTTGTAAACTCTATATGCCTTACTGGTCAGAGAATAACCTAAGAATCAGGGTCACTGCGAGGAGTTGGCTTTGGCTAGGTTTTCTCTGAGGATATAGCCTTCGTGTGTTCAATGTTAGGCCTCGCCCGTAGGGAGTTGTTTTTGTTCCTGATCTAAGGTACACTCTATTAGCAGTATAACATGCAAATTGCCTCAGCCCAAAAGTGTTGCGCTATTTTTGCATTTACTAGCGGCTATTTCGAGAAATACCCCCTTTTTCCCCGTTTTGTTGAGCGGCAATAGAGAATTCATGCTTGATTCCTTTTTCATTACAGTACTCAGCAAAAGATGCATTCTCACTATGATCAGTTCTGAGTCGAATGATGCAAGCACCGGATGCATTCTTCTCAGTTTGTATTCTATTGCACATTTGCTTTTGAAAGCTTCTGACTTATCGTGCAAGAAGGATACCCACGGGAAATCATCTACCAAGTCCAATATAGACTTCTTGCCACCAATGCTTTCTGTTTGCATTGGACCTACCAGATCCATGTGCAACAGCTCCAAGGGATGACAGATGGTGGAAATGCACTTGATAGGTTTATGAGGACTTCTGGTCTGCTTTCCCGATTTACATCCTTCACATGCGCCTTCTTGCTTGCCCCCCAACTTAGGCAATCCTCTCATGGGAGAGCTTAGCTTAAGAAGATCACGAAAATTCATGTGACCTAAACGCTTGTGCCACAACTCCAAGACATCATTACTAGCTTTATGACAGACCTTGTCATCAGTGGCTTCTCTTGCATTTGCGCAATAGCAATTGTCCTTTGATCTTAAACCAGTCAGCACTTCCTTTTCATTAGAATCATTGACTCTACATCTTTCTTTGTTAAACCAAACATCTCCTACTTCATCACAAAGCTGACCGGAGATTTGTCTTCAGGTCTTCAACAAGCGGGACATTCTTTAAGCAAGGAATTCCGGGAGTTGAAACAGTGCCTCTCCCTACGGTCTCCCACTTCGCTATGCTCAAATTCAATTAATTTTAGCTTTCCTTCCATCACCAAACGTGACAGCTCCACTCACACATTCATTAGAAAATGTAGTGAACCTGCTTCTGTCGCCTGTCATGTGCCTCGAGCAACCACTATCAAAGTACCAAGTGTCCGACTTGCATGGAGAGAGCGCAGTAAGAGCAACCAAACACCGCCTCAGAAAGTTGTGTTGGAACAGTTGAGAAGGTAAACAAGCACATATGACTTACCCTCCAAACTTGTTTGACTTTAGGAATCTTCGTGCTTGATTTTGAGATGAGGCTTTCTTTCAGAGCCTTCGGTGCCCTTGATTTGCAGAACGCAGTTTCACGTTCTTCTTTCTCAGTAGTGAGGACCCTGACAAGATTTTTCTGTTCATCAAGTTGTCTTTGGAGAAAATTCCATTTTTCCAGTAAGGATGAACGAAGCTTCTCACTTGTCTCAAATTGAGTAGTCTTAATCTCAGACCCCGCCGTCTTTGGCGCCTTTAAGAAAGGTTACTTGTTCTCTCAAGTCTGTAATAAGAGAATACAGACTTTCTCATACAAATCATGCAACACTCACGCCTTCGGCCCCTCCAGATTATGTTCTTCACAGTCCGACTCATCTGAGTCTTGATCTTCAATCCTTTCCGAGAAGGCCTCCTCATCGCTTTCAGATGCAGAGTCATCTCCAGAGTTCTCACTCCAAGTGGCATTCATTGCCTCTTTCATTCTTCCGTTTCTTCTGAGTCTTAGCACATTCTGAAGCAATGTGACCGAACCCTTGACACTCATAGCACCTAGCTTGCTCTTTTGGGTTCCTCTTTTCATTCACTCTGGATAACCTAGAGGATTTGTCAGACGATTACTCTCTAAATCGAGAGGCGCCAAAGGCGAAGCAACGGCGGTAGCTCGACCATAGGGAGAGGAGGGAGTTGGTCTTTTGCTTACTTTTTTTTTTAACTTCTTAGAATTAAGAACCCTTCTAAACCGCTTGGTGAGAAGAGCAAGCTGCTCTTTAGTAGACAAGCTCTCAGACGTGTATTCATCCTCTTTACTTCGTAACCTTAAGTGCTACGCTCTTGCTGGATTTCCCCCCATCTCGTACGTCGTGATGGAACCAATCAACTCTGCAAGCTTGTACGTGTTCAAATTCTTGGATTCTTCAATAGCAATCTTCTTAGAGTAATACATCATGAGAAGAGACCTAAAAATCTTCTTGACAATTCTATCCTCGGGCATTGGATTGCCTAGGTTGCAACAACCATTTACAATGACACTCAACCTAGCATAGAAATCTGCGAATTTATCATCTTCAGACATCTTAATATTCTCAAACCGTGTCGAGAGCTGTTGAAGTTTAGAGGCTCTGCGAAGTTCGCTTGCTTGACCGTTAGGGAGTTTACTTAAAAGACCGTTAGGGAGAGGGAGGCTTTCTTCTTCGCTTGCATAGTTCTTCATCAAGAAACGGTGGATGAGAAATTGACCCCGAAGCACGATACGTCCTAGCACTACCCACGGATCTCACTAAGTATATCTAGTGACCCGCTCTGATGCCAAATTACTAGGACGGCCCTGACCCTGTCAACCAAGTAAAAAGAAAGAAGAGAACCAAAGGAGAAGAGAACTTCGTATTTTTATTTTGTTTGACTAATTATCCCGCGCAGCCTCAACCGACCATGGCATTGCATCCTTATGATCTATAAGAGTACAATGGTTCTCTGACTTAGGAACATGAAGTCGATCCGGACTTTCAAAAAAGTTCTGTTAGGTTCTTAGTAGCAGTCGGCGACCTTTTCTTCTTTTACTTCACATAGCTTTTCGTCTCCTTGATAGCAGGAAGTTCTCCAAAAGTATGAAAAGCTGGAGGACTTTGTACCATCCATTCCAGTGTGGTTGAATTCTGTTCAACAGCCCAAGGACTTGGAGCACATCTTTTGTTATTTCCACTGCTTGAAGTGATTGTTACGACCACGAAGAAACGACGAATCCCAACTACGGATATATAAGAGCCAAAACTGCTAAGGGCATTCCATCCAGCGTAAGCATCTGGATAATCTGGAATGCGACGTGGCATACCCGAAAGCCCTAAGAAATGCATGGGAAAGAAGGTCAGATTAACCCCGAAAAAAGTGATCCAAAAATGGATTTGACCTAAAGTTTCAGGGTATGTCCGACCAAAGATTTTTCCCACCCAATAGTGAAATCCTGCAAATAAAGCAAAAACGGCTCCCATAGAAAGTACATAATGGAAATGTGCAACCACATAATAAGTATCATGTAGAGCAATGTCTAGCCCAGAATTTGCCAGGACTATTCCAGTGAGTCCTCCTATGGTGAACAAAAAGATGAACCCTACAGCAAATAACATGGGTGTTTTGTATTGTATCGAACCCCCCCACATGGTAGCGATCCAACTAAAGATTTTGATTCCAGTGGGGACAGCTATGATCATGGTAGCTGCGGTAAAGTAGGCACGGGTATCAACGTCTAAGCCCACAGTAAACATATGATGAGCCCAAACAAGAAATCCAAGAACACCTATACTGATCATGGCATAAACCATGCCTAGATACCCGAAGACCGGTTTTCCCGAAAAAGTCGAAACGATATGACTTATGATACCGGATCCAGGCAGAATGGGAATATACACCTCTGGATGACCGAAAAACCGAAAGAGATGCTGGTATAATATGGGGTCTCCCCCCCCAGCGGGATCAGAAAAGGTTGTATTAAAGTTTCGATCGGTTAATAACATGGTAATTGCCCCTGCCAGTACCGGAAGTGATAATAAAAGTAGGAATGCTGTCACTGGAACGGACCACACAAATAGGGGTGATCTATGCATAGTCATTCCAGGTCCACGCATGTTGGAGATAGTTGTTATAAAATTGATAGAACCTAAAATGGATGAAATACCAGATAGATGAAGACTAGAAATTGCTAAATCAACAGCTCCTCCAGAATGGCTGGTAATACCACTTAAGGGCGGATAGACCGTCCACCCAGTCCCGCTACCCACTTCTACTAAGGCTGAGCTTAATAGGAGCAAGAGACTTGGTGGCAACAACCAGAATGAAATATTATTTAATCGTGGAAATGCCATGTCAGGTGCACCTATCAGAATCGGAACAGACCAATTACCAGATCCACCTATCATCGCCGGCATAACCATAAAAAAGATCATTAAAAAAGCGTGAGCCGTTATTAAAACATTATAAAGTTGATGATTCCCACCAAGAATTTGATCGCCGGGTCGTGCTAATTCCATACGAATCAGTACTGAGAAGCATGTACCCATCACTCCAGCAATAGCACCGAAGATGAAATATAGAGTCCCTATATCCTTGTGGTTAGTGGAGAACAGCCATCGTGTCGTAAAATTGAGATTATGTCGTTTCCTTCCTTATCAGAGAGGGGCCCTTAGGTTCTGAAATAACTTGCTTACTTGGGCTTTTTTATGACCATCGGGAGAGGTAGTTGGGAAGGTCCGGAAAGCCCTCACTAAAAAAAAGAAAGAAGAGAAGCGGTGGACTTTATACTAAACCATATAGTAACGGGATATATTGGAATGCGAGCTCCCAGTAGCAACTATGAAAGCCACATTCTAAGAGGTTCGAATATACATCCGATAGATAAGATGGGGTTAGCATTTGGTCGTCGCCTATCACCAGTCGGCAAAATTCTTCTGGAGACCAGTTTGACGGCAAGTCCGCCCCCACCTCGTTTAACATACGACAAAATACCTGAGAAATCGTTGCACTAAGATTTTGTGAAGCGCTTTGCGCGTCCGACATCGTCGAAGAGGTACTTGATAAAGACGAAAAAGAAAAAGTATTATCTATCATAAAATTCAACTCACTTGGAGTAGCATCTCCATAGAGTACAATGGCATTTGTCTGCATTGTATTTTTTTTTTATTATTTATTACTACATTTCTTTTGGTACGAAATCTCCGGCTAGTCCCCGAAAATGCTCGTTAAGTTCAAGTTGGGGATAAAAAAGTTCTTGGATCGGAAGGTTGATAGGCTTACCTCTCTAGTGGGCCAAGTGCTCACCATTCATGGACAATCAATGGCTCAAGACGAAGCTTGCTATGTTCAAGGAAGCTATGCTCAACAGGGTTTGTCTCAAAGGCCTCAGGTTTATCAAGAGAACATCCCTAGATAGGAGATGATGTTGGAAGCCCTAGCAAGGTCAACTAAAGCACTTATTGAAGGGCAAGAGAATCAGAGTAGGGATATTTCTGAGCTGAAGGAAGAAATGGGCGGTTTGATAAGCAAGATTGAAGGCCATCAAGCCTGCTAAAGCCGTCACAACTAGAAGTGGACGTACACTTGTTGATCCAGGAGAAGAAAAATAAGTCCCAAGTGGCCCAAGAAGAAGAGGAAGACGTTGAGTCTTCTAAAAGGGAAATTGAGAAGGACCCTGCCACTTCAAAGATTGAGACACAAGGACCCCCTGAACCTCCTAAAGGTAATGATCCTAACTTTCAAAGTTCAGTTATTGCTAATCCATCTTCTTCTATTTCATTTCCAAAGAGATTTGCAAAGTCTAAGAAGGAAGAGGTTCCGAAGGAAATTTTGGAGATCTTTAAGAAGGTGCAAGTGAACCCTCATTGAGTGCCTTACTCAAATCCCTAAGTACGCTAAGTACTTGAAGGAGCTCTGCACAACTAGAAGACGTAGACGTGAGAAAGAAGTTGTTAAAATGTTAGAAAGCGTCTCCGCAGAGAAAGCTACCCCAAAAGCTTAAGGACCCAGGGAGTTTTTCTATCCGTAAAAGAAAATTTTAGAATGTTATGCTAGATCTAGGTGCATCCATAAATGTTATGCCTCATAGTGTTTATGCATCTTTAGATTTAGGAAAGCTTAAAACTGATAATGTGATTATCCAATTAGCTGACAGATCGTCTGCCTATCCGAAAGGCTATGTTGAGGATGTCCTTGTGCAGGTCAATAGCTTGATATTCCCTGCGGACTTTTATGTCTGCATTTCCGCTCCAGGGACGTCCATTCATGAGGACTGCTAGGACAAAGATAGATATATACAATGGATCCCTAACAATGGAGTTTAATGATGAAGAGCTTCAACGTCTTTGAAGCTATGAGGTATCCTCTAACTAAAGATTATACTATTAATTCAACTGACAGACTCTCTTGCTCAGAAAATTATCGAGGTCATGAATGAGGATACCCTACTCACCACAATTGAGAAAGGACTTGGATACTCGGGAAGACGCCCCAATGAGGAACTATTTGGATGACATGATGGACGAGAAAGTGTTTGAAAGAGTGGCTCTCCTTGAGTCAACGCCACAGTATGGTAAACCTCGTCCATTAAGTTATCTACTAACAAACCTGTCCCTTCACAGGCACCTACCCTTGAGTTGAAGCCCTTACCTGATCACTTGAAGTATGCGGAGAGAACGAAACCTTGCCAGTATCTTCAAATCTCACTAAGGAGCAAGAAGGAAAATTTTATTTTGAGGAAGCACAAGACCGCTATTGGATGGACTTTGGCGGATATCAAGGGAATAAGCCCAACAAGATGTGTCCACAGAATACTTCTGGAGCTAGACCTACTGTAGAGGCCCAAAGACGCCTCAACCCGAACATGATGGATGTGGTAAAGAAGGAGGTGATCAAACTTTTGGATTGTGGGGTCATCTACCCTATCTCTGATAGTAGATGGGTCTCACCTGTGCAAGTAGTGCCGTCGAAGAGTGGGATTACCGTAGTGAAGAATGAAGAGAACGAGCTTGTGCCACAAAGGACGGTGACTGGACATAGAGTCCGCATCGACTACAGAAAGCTCAACGCCACAACAAGGAAGGACCACTTTCCCTTACCCTTTATCGATCAAATGCTTGAAAGGTTAGCTGGTCATTCTTTTTATTGTTTTCTTGATGGCTGGATATAACCAAATTTGTATAGCTCAAGAGGATCAAGAGAAGATTACCTTCACTTGCCCAAAAGGGCAACCTTTGCATATCGTAGAATGCCATTTGGGCTTTGCAACGCCCCAGGTTTCAAAGATGCATGTTTTCCATTTTCTCTGATTATATTGAAAAGATTATTGAAGTCTTTATGGATGATTTTTCTGTTTTTGGAAAGGATTTTGAGAAATGCTTAAGTAAGATAGAATTAATTTTGGAAAGATGCATTGAAACTAATCTTGTGCTTAATTGGGAAAAGTCTCATTTCATGGTGACACAAGGCATAGTTTTAGGGCACATTCTTTCGTATAGAAGTTGATAAGGCTAAGGTAGATTCCATTAGATACTTACCCAGGGAGATCTTTTCTTGGACATGCAGGTTTCTACAGACGCTTTATCAAGGACTTCTCCAAAATCTCAAGACCCTTGTGAAAACTCTTGCAAAAGGACGTTGCCTTTGTCTTTGATGGGGAATGCAAGGCTGCTTTCGAGAAGCTTAAGGAGTTGCTCACCACTGCCCCCCCCTGACTGGTCCCTTCCACTCATGTGTGACGCCTCTGACTACGCAGTTGGAGCGCAAGACAAGAAGCCCCATGCTATTTATTATGCTTCTAGAACATTTAATGATGCTCAATTAAATTATTCCACTACAGAAAAAGAACTTTTAGCTCTTGTCTTTGCATTAGAGTGCGATCCGGATCTTCAGAAGCTTCTATTCGCTTACTTACGCACGATAAATCTCATAAGTTAAAGTTTTGGTCTTTACGTGCTTTGAATCTCTCTGAACGGTATGTCAATACATTACGCTTTACAACCAAGTTGTTATAGCTTGACTTGTTGTTCTGTTGCCGATTCAACCGTTTAATCTTATTACTAAGCGATGGCAATTCTTGTTGCTAAGCGCTCCTGAATATTTGACTCTTGTACAATTTCTCCTCTACTATAGTCTCATTCTGAAAGTCTTTTCTTCATGCTGCAAGTTGACTTCACCCCCGGAGACCTGCCGTCGTAACAGCACTTTGGGCGGAAACTACTCTGTTATCTTGCATTAGAGATGAAAAAGAGCTCTCGCTTTTGACCATGGAGATATATACCTACGACATTAGATCATCGAATTTCTCACTAGATGGAAGAAGCTGAAAGATGTTGAATGCTTTCTATCACTAATATGTCAATCCGTTATTGAATCATCAAAGTCAAGAAGAAGTGATGGGCTCGATATCGATATCAGATCCATAAGCGTTAAGAAAATCCCGAATATGCTGACCCGGGTGCAGTAAACGAACTTATATTCTCTTTGCTTTCTTTCAGAAGCTAAGCGCTACAACCTATAGCTTTAAATGAACCTTTCTCACATCCTTTATTTCACCCCGGGGTATACTATATCATACTATACTATACTATATATACTATATTTACTATATTATATTAAGGATATATTATATTATATTATAAGATATATATAATACAAACGGGTCACCCTACGGGTACCCCGCGGAAGCGGGCACTGGACCGAGCTGAGGCGAGAGGAAAAACCCTACCAACCCCTATCCAATGGAAGAAGATACTTACAGAGAGTGAATGGATCACGGGTGTGGGACATGAACGTAGTCTTCATTCATTACATTGATTGTAAGACTAATTCTTATGCTAACAACCTAAGTAACAAGCCTTTTCGCGGATAGACTTATGGAGTACAACTCGTGCTTTAAGCTTAAGACTCGTCTTATGAATGCCAAAAGGAACTATAAAGGAGCGCTTAGCGACAAAAACAACTAATTCGCTGTAGGTTGAAGCGGCAACAACAAGATTAAATGCCACAGGGCATAGCCACAAGAATTGACTACGGGATGCGAGGAAAAGTCATGATAATATGACTTGGTAGCACGAGAAGAAAGATACGATGGAATTGAACGGGAATCCCCCTGTTCTTCAACAACTGGTGCAGAAGTTAACAACAACAAGATTAGTCCTGCTCCGGTCGATTCTTCACTTGAAGTGCCTCTATGGCTCATAGCAAGGGAGTTCTGCTCTGCTTCTGCTTCGGTGCCCCCATATCCCGGAGTGAATCAGATTCTTCCTCGACGTGACATGAGCGTGAAGGGGTTCAGTTCAGGAGCTCGACGAAGCAAAGGAGTGGGCTGTTACACTTAGCGAAGGGGTATTCATTCACTACCATTGATTGTAAGGCGAACGAAGATACTTAAAACCCTATCTCTGCTTTCCTCACGTATGTTTCCCTATCGAGTGGGTTTCGCGTGTCTTAAAAGGTCTTATTTTCGATTCTTTCAGAACCTTCGGCCCCTCTCCCTAACGGTCGAGCTCTTCTTAGTCCCTATGTCGTTAACCAAGCGCAATAAAGGATTAACCGCGGGCTGCTCTTATTTGCCGTCTCTCCTTATTTCCGTATAACCCTATCCTAAAGTCGGGCACAGCTCCGTTTCCTCTTAGTATCAGTCGAGTTCCTTCGCCTTTCACTCATCACATCGGCTCACAGACTCATTCTGAGGCTTTAAAGCCAATCTTTCCTTGTGCCTAGTGGTTCCTTATCATATGTGATAAAAGCGGTTTCAAGGGTATTATTTTCATCGTCTTTAGACTCGTCTGCGGGCAAGGAGTTTACTTGATATGCAGCTAAGCGAGAAAGAAACCGGTAAGCAGTTTCGAAGGAATCTTATTGCGCTGGGTCTGAAGGGGAATCCTATAGACTTTGCCCCATCGCTGCTTTGGAGAATAGGGCGCTTCCTTTAAGCCCTTCTCGACGAAACCCCGTGTTTTTTCATTACTTGAAGAAGAGTATCCCCCGGGAAAAGGTCACCATCGGCTGCTACAGGTAGGGCATCGGCTTCTCCGGCAGCTTGATTGCTTGCCTTAGCTCCGCTTCCTGTTGTTATAGATTCACTCCGCTTGGTTGCTCCTGTTCCGAAGCAATGACCTCTTTCCCACTTCACCGTGGAAGAGGAAACTGCAACCTCGGTTCAATGGGTTAAACAACGGGTTGATTGGTTGCCTCCTTCATTACATTCACTCCTTGATTGATCGGCTTCGCTCCTCTCGTATTCAATCGATACTCACCCTACCGGCAACCTGTATCTCATAACCTTATCGTTATTGTCGCTGAAAGGAAATAACGTATTAGATGTATTATCTATGATTCTACATGCATTCTGAGTTCTTGGTTTCTTAGATCGACCGATCGATCGCGAACCTAGCCGCCCACAGCGCCTAGCCTCGAGTGGATTGCGGTCCCGCGACGCGCAGAGAACCGTCTAGCAGTAGCGATCGCTTGAGCGATCTAGTTGTCAAGGAACTTGTTTCACCGGATAAATCGTATAATAACTGCGTGTAAGACTTTCATGTAAAAAGTGATGAAACTCCGTGTTTTTCGCCTCTTTCCCTTGTTTTAAACAATATATGAAACCCGATCGAATCGACTGCCACTACGTTGATTCGGAAAAAAGGCTTCATTAGACGTTTAGCCGTTTGGAAAAGAAGAGGGACAAAGGTGCTCGACCGTTAGGAAGAGGGACTCGTTTTCAGAATCGAACAATGACCTGGATCCAAGCTCTCGACCGAAGATGGAACACCTGGAATCGGACTTAGATAGAACACCTGGAACCGCACCCTTGGCTTCTTCACTTCTTTTCCCGTACCGTTTCGGGTTGATTCTTCTTCCAGAACCTTGTCATTCGATTAGGGGCAAGCCGATGCAACTCATCAAAGCCCGTGAAACTCCTTCTAGTGGGATAGCTCCTGAGACAATTCATTCACTTTGCCCGGCATGGAATTTTTATGCTCTTGCTACTGACTGGTATACTATCCTGGCCTGGTTATTCTTTCCATTCATGTAACAAAACTAGGGCGGAAGTCATCCCAGGTTGTGAAACAAAGAAAGGCGAAAGAAGGAAGCAGGGGCTAATGAAAATAAGGCCTTTGGGCCACGTTTAGCACTCTCAATAGGTATTCGTACACGACACCACTGGAACAGGGCTTTGAAGCGCCTACATTCGCCTTATAATCGTACGAGGACATGCCAGGTTTGTCGCGCCATAAATTGCCTACTTTGCCAGATAAGAAACCTGTAAAGCAAGAGAATCGAAGGATGAACGCTGACACTCAGTTACTGGTCAAAGAGGAAGTAGAAAGCGGCGTGATCAGAGTAGCAAGATATAGTGAGTGGATTCCCTTTTTTTATACAGTTCGAAAGAAGGATGGGAAGATGAGGCACAAAGGTGCTCGACCGAGGGGCCGACGGAGGTGGTGAGTGGGATTACCGGGACTTGAACAATGCTACTCCGCCTATCCCCGTGGCAGATATGTTGGTAGATGCAGTGGCTGGTCATGAGATCATGTCGTTTATGGATGGAACAGCGGGGTATCACCAAATTCCGGTTGACTATAGTGAGAGGATCGCCACAAGACAGCGTTTAGGTGTCCTGGCTTTACTGGAATCTTTGAGTGGTTATGCCCTTTGGGCTCAAGAACGCAGGAGCTACATATCAGAGAGCTATGAACCGGATCTTTCACGAGGAAAGATCTTAGAGGTTTACATTGATGACGTGGTTCTGAAAAGCAAGCAGCGAGGAGATCATATCCGCTCTGAAAGAGAGAATGCGCCTTCACAAGCTAAAGATCCAGCAAAGTGCGTGTTCGGAGGGTGATTTCTTGGGATTCTTAGTTCACCAGAGAGGAATTGAGGCACCAACGAAGGAGGTGAGCAAAATCCGTGATCGATGCTCCACCACCTAAGACTAAGAAGGAGTTGCAGAGATTCCTGGGCAAGATCAATTTCCTCATAAGGTTCATATCTAATTCTGCTGGCAAGATACAACCATTCACTCCGCTCCTGAAGCTGCAAGGAGAGAAGGAGTTCGTGTGGGAAGCGCAGCATCAAGAGGCGACAGAATCAAGGCGCGAGCCCACCAGTGCCGCCCCGCTCAAATTATATATTTCTGCGTCAGAATTGTCAATTGGGAGCTTGCTGTGTGAAGGTGGTTTGTCTCCATTCAATTGAGAGGGAAGCCCCCGGCGGGGAAGCTGCAAGCGCCCCATTATAGACTTCAAGGAAAATGTCCTACGACGAACACACCTTTCGGACCTTTGGCTTTAGCAATTTTGTTCGTGTGTGAGGATGCGCAGGACGCTGTGGTTATTTGGCCAGTTGCCCGGTTTCGAGCCATTGCTTTGTTTGAGGGCTCGGTGTAAAGCGCACTAAGGTTCTGAAAGAAAGCTAGCTTGGTGTGAAGCGCTATGGAGAGCAGAAGCTATGAACAGGACAACGCCTAAATACCTCCCTAAAACGACAGGACGCCTAACGCTTTCTCGATCTGCTCCACCTCATCCACAGGGATTCAGACTCAATACTTTCGTATTAGGTTCCTGAAGAACCAACCAGAATTCCATACTTTTGATAAGTCATGACGGAGCAATCCAATTATGGAAGTAGGGCTCCGAAGGAGAAGAGGAGTAGCATCCGTTTACCAGGCTTTGCTCTCTCCTACGACTCCCTCAAGCCTGCTACCTACGACTTCCTTGGGCGAGAAATCGGACGAAAGAACTTTCTTTGCTCTCTTACTTAGCGCAAGCACTAAGAAAGTTGACTACCTTAGTTGCTGCTTGCTTTCCGCGAGTAAAAAGCTTGACCATCGATGAGGCAATTCACATTGTGTTCGTATAGTGACTAAAGTCAATCAAAATCATTCTCCCCATTGGCCCCGTATTTTTGATTAAACCTCTTCTTACCTTATTCTTGACCACTATTAGCACAGCTTCGAAAATCGTTATCTTTTATTCGCCTATACCTATATGTGACAAATGAATAAAAAAGAAAACGATCGAAGGGAGACGAAGATAAGGCTTGGTGGCTTGGAAGGAAAGACTAGCTAACAAGCGAAGGCACTGAAAGTGAGCCCCTACTCGTGTTCCTGCTCCAACTCCTATATCAGAAGCTACATATGCTCTGACAAGACGCTTTCTATTCTCTAGAGCTCTCCTTTTATTATTCCTACAGCTACTCTTAGTCCTCCCATTAACTACAGCCAAGACTCCGCCTCTATACCCTATGCCCCGTTCGTTTGTCATTTTTAATCGTTGATTGCTTGTGGTGATTGCCGTTCCTTTGTTTGTGTTATACAGGTTTCCTTTCCTTCAGGTGTGCTGTCAGGCAAGGGAGGACGAGGACAGGAGTCCAACCCGAAAGTACAACAAGGATCAAAGAACGTCTTAAAGCTCGCCTCTATGCTTTCTTAAAAAGTAAGTAAATCGGACTACGCGGGGGAAAACGATCTTATTGGAATTTTTTGAAGCGGCTTTCGAGTGAGGGCAATCGTCATAGTCAGCCAGCGAGCAATCCCAAGAAAGCGAGCTACCTAGTCTTTCTTATTCCCATCGCTAGCTTAACTTAAACTGAGGAATAAGAATAGGAAAAACAAACCTCCAAGCCCCTATAAAGTAAGCTATTTCAATGTTATTATTCTGTCTCTTTCCTCTGTCCGGTACCAAAGCCACTCGAACTTCGAATGCCGCACCAACTCCCTCAAACACAAGGGAACGGACACTGCTCTCAGCCTGTTGTAACAACAAAAAAAAACTCCATACCAGAAGATCATTACCTTATTCCTAGAGCGGAATATAGACATTGGTACAACAGGAGGCTCGAGAGACCTCGAGCGACACATCGTAATTTACGCTAACCTCAGCGTACCATCGGAGATACTTTAGCCACATCTTAACCCATGGTTGAAGAATGAGGCGATCAAGAAAGCCCGCCCGCATAAAATGTCCGAAGACCTTCTCTTTCCTTTTCATTACAAACAAAGCGAAGGCGCTACTTAGCCCTAAAAAGAATGAGGGCCCGTGCGCGTTAACACTCCGAAATGCTAACCACAGTTTCAATGGTAACGGGAATACGCCTGCCGGCGAAAGCATACAAAGATAGTGACGCTCCAGATTTAGGGCGATAGGTCGCACCACGGATACGATAAGAAGCACCCCTCAATCGATAGGTCAAAGACAGAGACATAGTACCAGTTACATCTCAGAAAATCGGGGTCTTTTCCACATAATAGCGTCATCCAAAGACCGGAGCATCTTAGCAGACACTAGAGAGAAATCCCATTAAATTTTCGGAATCTTTTGGCAAACTCCAAAACATGACTTATAATAATAATATTTTATAAATTATAGACTTTTCTTTAGATATAGTTATAGTACACTGAAACTATTTATTATGGTAAGCGGCCGACACTTTCTCGTCGGCGATCACCGTCGCGCATAGTCGCAAAGCTTCGTCGTGCCATAGACCCTCTCAGCAGCTATCCACACAAGCGTATGATGTGTAAGTGTGAATAGAGGCCAAGAACTAAAAAATCCGAGGGGTCGACCCTCTCCTTTCAGTCGAGTAAGTGAAACTCCCTTACTCTAACAAGTAAGTAATTAAAATACCTTGCTTCGAGGAGCAGGTCGAATAGTCGAAGAAGGGTATGGTATATTCCCGGAATTAGTGATCCCCCCCTTGTCTTGATTCTCCTCTTGTCTCTTCTTTGACCAGTGGCAATTGACTTATTTTATTAAACCCGTCGAGAAATTCCTTGTGAATAACTTTCTAGTAATCCGGTAATAAAGGCAATCGACGGTACAGGGATATTCAAAGCATCTAGGAAGAAAGGACGAGCGCAGCGGATATGGCTAAAACAGCGGATACGCTCGAAACCTATTCTTTCACAACTTTTTATATCACCCCAAGGCGAATTAAGACTAAGGGGAGGCAAGGAAAGAGATATTCAATCAACCAAGCAAAGAACCGAGACCACCCTTGTTTAAAGGCTTCACCAAGACAGCAGAAAGGAAGAGAGTCGAGACAGAAAGCCAAGACAGTCATCCAGGCATTGGTTACAGACAGGCAGACCAAAGAGTCAAAGCCAAGGGGAAAAGCGATGAAGTAGCTCGAACAATAGAGAGGGGAGTGCTTTCGTCGAATCGATAACAGGATGGTCAGATCATACTATCATCCCTCGACGCAACGGAAAGAGTTACTAGTGGAAGCCGATCCATATACATCTTTATGAGTCAAAGTGGACTAGCCATATTCTACGAATTGGGCTATTTCTCCACCCGGATGGAGCTTATTTTCTGGCACGTCCTTATACTCGGAAAGCTTTCGCAATATTCGTTTTGGGAGGCAGAAGGCTTGCAATGTCATTCCATCAGAGCTCGGCGATCAAGAACAGTTACGTAATGAATTCAAATCCATCTCTTTCTCGGTGCAAAGGAAAGTCAATTTATAGTGCTCCAGATAGGAATGGTCTTTCCCAACTGTAGTAATGGTCGGCGACTCGAGAAGAGATTCTACCGTTCCGGCAGCTCGTTAGAATCCACGGATTTCAATCCATTCTATTAGATTTCCACACGGAAACTTTCTTTCAAAACTCTCTTTCTTTCACGTAGCAAAGCTATCAAGGAAGAATGCATTCGTTTCAAACGATTCTTTTACCCGGCGGTGCGTAACTTCTTCACTTCGTTTATTTCATAACCTAATGTCCTTATATTCAATCAATTGAGACTTTGTAGCCCCGCTTTGTGGTTTACTGCACCCCGCCTCCGCGCGGGCACCTCTTCTTCCGAGCGCCCTTACTTCGTCGCCTTTTGCGAGTCAAGCTACTTAATTTCAGAACTTGTTTTTGAATTCTGGGTCCCAGCATTTCAGCACTTTTTTGTGGCGGGCCCTGCGGCCGTAAAGAAAGGAGCCAAAAGCACTCGAGCTTTGCGAGAAGGATGTTTGGTCTTAGTAAGATTTTACCATTCTGGGGCCTTAAAAAGTGGATTATTCCACCCAGAAGAAAGAGATTTCACCGCGTAATGTCGAATTGATCCACTTTAGGAGAGTCATATTTTCTGGTACGTCCATCTACTTATAAGCGGCCGGCTATGTTCTCTAAACTCATCTATTTCCTCTCGGCTCTCAGCGCAACGAGAAAGGATTCCCCAATAGCTGAGATTGGTACTAGAATTCGCGAATCTAGAGAGCACCAACGATGTTGACCGGGAGGGAAAGGAGCAATTAAAGCCTTTCATCTCAATCAAATGACCGAAATGGAGACTCTATTCTTGTTGGCAAATGCAAATACGAATCCACTGATTTCCATCCCCATGTTCTCTGAGCAATGACCTTTGTTTCCAACAGTAATGGAGATTTGTTGCAAACTGTCTCCGAATCCCGTGCTTTTCAAGTAAGCACTAACTCCTGTGATGTGTATTCCCCTCCAGAGTCTGTCCTCAAACATGGCTTTCTTTGCCTTGACTTTATAAGTTTCATTCTCCACTAAGCTTCTGAACTCTATGAATTTTTGAAAGATTTCGGACCGTTGGAAAAAAAGTAAAACTCCCTCTCCCTAACAGTCGAGTAAGTGAAACTCCCTTACTCTAACAAGTAAGCAAGTAAACTCCCTTTGAATCTTATCCATTGAAGAAGACAGACTTCAAGACTGAAACCCGCCCTTTATTATTATATTATTAGTAAGATAGGTTTGGAACTCGGGCTATAGTTATACTATATGCCCGGGCTTTTCTCGCTTGTTGCTTTCTTTCTTCGCATGCTTTCGCGCATTTTTTAAAAATTTTTCTTCTGGGGCGAACTCCCTATCTTGATCGAAGTCCTGAAAGGCTTGGTTATGGTAGTCCCTCGGTCTATAAGATGTAGGCTTATCAAGCTGAGGGAATTGCATAGTCAAGAGGAACTAAGTGCTGGTGATCGGAGCGTGGGGAACTCAGGCCGCTGGTAGTAGAGGCAATGCAATTGAACCAATTTCCTTACACTCTAGCTGAGGGAGAGACTTTACCTTTACTTAGAGAGGGGCAGCAATACTACTATGCTCTTCGGTGCTCGTAGGTTGACTTCCCTTATGCACCCAGCCGCTTCACTAATGTGAATAGGTTATACAGAAGGGTGAGTTGGTTATATACTCTTATGCGCGTTCCTTCTTCGAACCTTTTGGTATGTATTGCCCCCGATCAGATCCACCAGACAAGAAACTCAATTCCGCACTGCTGCTGAGTCGTCGGACTTATCCACCAAGGGATTCGTGGAATTTCTGTGGATTGCGTTGGAGGAAATCTACCTAAGCTAGGCAGATAGATAGACTCCTTTCCCTCTGCTAAGGGGGAGCAAGAAATTAAATAAAATGATTGTTTTTTAATCAGCGCCCCCTTTTGGGTATGCAGGTACTAAGAGTCTTCTCACTACCAACCAGCAGACATCATCTGGCTGGGTCTTGCCGGTATCAACAACAAGAAAAAAAACAACCAAATGGAAACAGCAACTAACTATGGCTCTTGGCCCAGACAACGTCCTAGGCGTAGGGGAGATCGGAGCAACAGGGAACGCCTAGACGACGTTTTTATTCCCGGGCTGCAGTAAGTAGATCGAGAGGTCGTTCCGCCCCTTGTCCCCGAATATGGGTAATATGTTCTCAAAAAAAAAGTAGCTCCAATCTGACCTAGCTGGCGAGCGATCCCAGTTCGCGGCAGAGAACAAGACAGCAAGCGAGCGTACCTTTGTTCGCTTCTTCTCCACCAAGCACGGAAGTTTAAGGATAACTGTAGGTCGGTGGCTACCTAAGGAAACTCCGATTCGATCCGCCCCCCCGGCTGGGAGGCATCTACCTCATCCCGATCACAAGGAGAGGTTCACCATGATGGGGGTACTTCTTTTTGTTTTCCTTCCGGAAAGAATGAAATACATAGGGGACCATCCTTTTGTTGCGGCATGCTCCTCAGATTTACGGATTCGCAGGGGGCCTCAGGCCCTACTTAGTTTCGCAAGCCTTTGTCATTGTCAGTCAACTAAGTATGGCGCTTTTTGAATTTAATCTTAAGTAGTCTATCAGTGGTGCGAAGCGGCTTTGCGCCGGGGAGCGAAAGGTTTAGACCTTAGAAAGTCAGCGAACAGCGGTTCTTCTATGTAGATATGGTGTTCCCCCCTTGACTCTCCTAACGTCGAGCTAAGTGACTTCGTAACCTTTTCGTAGCGTAGTAGAATGAAGGCTACGCGCCGACGCTCTCTTATCTATTAGCCTAAGCGTCTTCGCTAACTCGCTCGCCTACTATATATACCCTACTAATGTATTGTATAGTAGGCTAACTCAGCCGCTTACTTCTAAAAAAGTAGGGCTAAGTAGCGCCTTTTCCTTTGTGAATAACCCATTCTCATTATCTTTCATAAGTCAAGTAGGCGAACCTATAGGTCCTTAGTAGGCGTTGACAAAGAAGAACAGCCGGTTAAAAGACAGCGAATCTTTTTTTTTTTTAATATATATAGGCCAGCTTGACAAGCTACCCTTCCTCTTGATCTGAGGTGCGAAGAGAAACATCTCTTTTTTATGACTTCCACTTATCGATCCGAAAAGTGACCGACCAGGGCCCTATTGATGAATGAAAGAAAGGGTTTATGAGCCCTAGCCCTGTAAGCCCACACCTGTGTAGAGTAGATCGTTCAACACCTGCGGCACAAACCTATTTTTGACCTATTGGTCCTAGTATCATAGGCGACCGAACGGCCGCCCCCTAATTACTAGACCAACCTGCTATAATAATTCCATAAACACCTAGCGAAGATATGGCAAACAAATAAAGTAGCCCTATGTTCGAATCTGACAATACCATACCATAATCAAAAGGTACAACGGCCCGAGCAACCAGACTTAACATAAATGTAGTCACTGGAGCCATTCTAAAAAGGGAGAAATTAGCACTACTTGGTGAAATAGGTTCTTTTAGAATCAATTTCAAACCATCCGCTAGAGGTTGTAACAATCCGAACGCTCCCACTACATCAGGACCCTTTCGACGTTGCACAAAAGCCATTACTTTACGTTCAGCTAGCACTAAAAAGGCTACTCCTAGTAGAAGTGGTAGAATTATTCCAAGTATTTCGGCTGGAACAGCTATGTACGTTTTCGATTTTCTATTCACTCATGATCTGGCCTGGTCGACTCGATCATGATATTTCACTCATGATCTGGCCTGGTCGACCCAATCATGATATTGAAGGATGGGACCTTTTCTCGAAAAACTCCGGATCGAGTTGAAGGTGGTGCAACATCGAATCTTGTTACCTTACTTCGAATGGAATCTTAGCCCGCCTCACTTGCTTTCTGTACTGCATAAGGTTCTGAAAGAAAGTAAAGGGATTTCCTTCTAACTAGTGGCTGAGAGTAAGCAAGCTACCTTCATTCAACAGATTTGTGGTTGAGTCAATAAGGGTCGGGAATCTTTGCTCTTCTCTTTTGCATTTCCGCTGCCTGCGTTCTTCTTCGTGTCCGTACGTATCGCAAAGCTGGTCGACGCCAGCTGTAATGGTTCATTTCGGGAGTTTGAACACCATCCCAAAAATACAACCCTGTCAAAGGTATTTAACCTTCCTTCCTTCTGAGTGGAAATCCAATCCCGTTTTGTCTTTTTTGCATAAAAACCAAACTAATAATATATATATATATTTCTTTTAAACCCGTTCTTCCGACCCCTCCAAAAATGACCTTCTCCAGTGTTACCTAAACCAAGTAGGTCCCTGAGCGGATCCCACGTTAGCCCCAAAACGTTGGTCTCTAACTAGAAAAGTAAATGCTTTCTTTCCCCCGCGGGTATTTTGCCTGTATGGTGTTTGCCGGGTGGGACCCTCGATCCAGAAGGTATGCCACTATCTATACATGTCTGCCTCCCTTGAAAGCTCTTGGTGCTGCGACTATCACCGGTAAGTTGCGTCGGATCAACATCGGGATTAGAATCGACTGCAAAAGCAACTAAGTCAACGCCCATTTTCTCTGGCCCGGACGCTCGAATCTATTCCACCGCAAAGAACCGAATATACTACTGCAGGATCTTCCGCAGCTTCTGTTGTTATTGCTCCCACCTGTCACTACGCCACCTCAGCAGCTGGGACTGGAACTGCTTCCGCATTTGGTACTCCCCGGGCGAGTGTCTGGTTATCTCTCTGAATCAGGTTATTCACTGGGCTGTTAAGCCATCGGGGTTGATCGACCCAGGATTCATCCAAGACTCTAGATCTCGTTAATTCTAAGGGAGTTTACTTAAAAGACCGTTAGGGAGAGGGAGAGGGAGGGACTTGCTTACTTGTTAGAGTAAGGCTTTCCGTGAGGAAAGGTAAAGTATCTTTAAGGCATATATAGTTGGCTGGTTATTTGTCTTTCCCATCCCTGCAGCTACTGCAGGTGCCCAGAATTCATGGATTCTCTGGTAGAGGGAAGTCGAGGTGGAATTATTCTTTTGTGGGCTGGCTTAAAAGAAGCTCACTATTGCAGTAGGAGTAGCTACTTCTTTCAAGGCTTTAATTTGAGCTCTTCAGATCCCGAATCTCCATAAATGGGTATGACTGGTTAAGGTGACCTGCTTTGTGCGGCAACCGCAAGTTAAGGTACTCTGTGTTAGACTCTGGAACGTTATAGCTAAGGAGCGGATTTCAGGGTACCTTGACTTGCCAAACGGTTTCCAGTATGCCTATACAGTAAGTCTTTACACACATGATAGTGGCAGCCAGGTTATCGACGATTCTACAATAGGCGGCCGCTGGAAAACCCGACTTAGCGAATCACTTCCAGGCTGGTATTTAATCTTTCTCGTGCCGGTGGCTCTTGTGTGCCTCATTTATGCTGGTGGCATACCGTACCGTATTGTGCTGAACACTCACAAAAGCCGTGGCCTTAGGCTATGTCCCTAGAAGTACAATCGTTGGTCCCTCCGGAACTGGTAATCTCCGTTTGACTTGAAAGGCGCGCAGGTGCGCAGCAAGTATTCTTTCACAAGTTTGAAGGAAATCGTACCTCCTTAGCTACTTGTACAAAAAAACTAGGGCGCTATACGGAAGTTCGTGCCTGCTTATCCCGGCTACAATAACTATCGAACAGCGATCCATCTGAAGAATGGCGCTCGTATATCCGGTCTGTACTTTCCCCTATTAGAGAAGGGCGGGGTTTGGAACCCTCAAGCAAGACATGATCCACATAATAAGACATCATAGCGCCTAGAGATACAGGTACGGTTCATCGCGTTACTTATCCAAGCGTGTTGCCGGATAGTCGGATATGCCGTACTCTGATTTTTATGAGGTTAGGAACCATTTGCTGTTACCAGCATTGCTCATTATTAGGTAGCGCATTCCCGTTTATCGATTTTAAGGTTAGGGTGACACGTTGTCGCTTTCGCTTTAATCTTTAATAATGAATGATATGGGGAGCGCGCTTTACTAATATAATAGAATAGAAAGGGGCTTTCACCATCTATTTCTGCCCGAACTCTTTCTTTCAGAACCTCCTAGCGAACGGGGAAAGCTTATCCCTCACTCGCATTCGCCTAATCGAGCGGAACGGCGCTCGGCGCTCATCCTACAACAGATCCCGCCTATAGTTATAGTGTCGAACACACATAAGTATAGGTTTTGTTGTCCTTACGACGGTTGTCAAAGACCGGATCTTTGCACTTCGCGACCCTATCCGAGTATGTGCTTAGTGCAACGCCTCATAGAACAATGAAGTAATGTATCTATACGCCCAAAAAGAAACTTGTTCATTTATGTTACCTGTTGTGGACCTTCAATGTTTCACCTTTCATAGATCTGGGAAAGGCGGTTTTGGTTTGGGAAGTGACGTTGAGGCTGGGCACGTGCGATAAGTAATAAAGAAAGCAAAGGGAAATCAGAGGGCCTGGAAAACAAACAGTAGAGTGACGCGAAGGACCTCTAGCAACTCTACAACCGCCCTTCCTACCAAAAAGCTAACCGAAATCACATAAGGTCTGGAAAGGGCTGTAAAGAATATAATTCCTTCCTCCCTTTCTTCCCCTGTTCCGGAGATAGATATAGCCCTCTCGAAACCTAGCTGTTAGAGTTTGATTTTTTGGGGGGGTAATAATAAACTGAATCCCCGAATGGGTACTTGAACCCTTCTCCTCCAAGGTATAGAACAACTAAGGGTACTGGTCCTGCTCGCTTTGGTTCCATCTGTCCACATTCTTCCCTTCGGCTTGATTACGAACGAAGAAAGAGACTTAAGGAGGGGCGCTAACCATGTGTTACAGGCCGCAGAAGTGAAATGCCATTATTATCAATGATTATTGAGTTGATCCCCCGTTCCCATCTTTCAAAGAATAAAAAGTGTGACCCCGGCAATCTCTCGCACTTGAAAAATAGATGCCGTATAGCCGATGGAGAAATTCACTATGAAATTGAATAGTTGATTCATTCAATCAGGACCGCGAAATAATATCATAGTAGATTTTTTCATGCCCTTCCTTTAATGAAAAGCAGCTGATTGGTAATTAATGTGCGCTCCTGTGGCCCAACACATAGGCTTTTTCCTTGTTCTACCGAGATGAACTAAAGAGCTCTAAAGCATTGGCTTACTTATTCGATTATTAACCGCAAAGCTTTCCACGAGGAGCCCAAAAAAGTCACACTAATTTCAGAATTAAGGGTATACGAAACCGTGTTTTACATGGCTGAGTGGAGGGTAACTCTGCGGACCCTACGGAGCCTCCAAAAAGGGACTGGAACCGCTCTACAGATATCTCTTTCGGAACGAGCCTTAACCGACGCTGCTGCTGCTACTGGTCTTGACACCAAAAATGCTGTCGATAGAGTTAAGTTAAAGCAAGCATGCCGGCCGTAGAAAGAGCGTAAAAGCACACTCCCCTTGCCTTGATAACAAACCCAACGCTAAAAAAAGACCTCCTACACGCACGGGAACCAGAACAAAAGAAGGAAGGAGATAGGATCCGCCTGCACGTCCGAAAGGAAACAAGACCAGAAGATGCGGCATCGATCAGCTCCTTGAGTTGCTTCCTTAGCTCTGATAGTTCAGGGGGGCGGCGCAAAGCCTCCGGTTCCAGCTCTATCTTATGGTCCACCGGCCTTCTCGGCGTAAGGGTCTTCGACACTCAGGCATGACATCCTCAAAATCTCTTGTCGGGATCGTGGAACTATCGCTCGAAAAGTAAGTAAGCTGCTTCTTGTTTAGTCAATAGGATAATCGTTCTTATTAGGTCAGGGGCGGCCGGCCCGGGGGTTACCCGCGATTGGTAATGGCATAACCAGAAGAGGGGTAGGGGTGACAAGGTTACGTGCTGGGTAGCGCAGCGCATCTGTTTTGGGTACAGAGGCGACGAGGGGTGCTAACCCGGCCATAGGTTCGAATCCTGTCACCTTTCTTGTGGATCATCTTATGGTTACCGGATGATGGGAATAACAAAGCAGCAATTATGAAATGAGCACGAAATGTCAATATATGAATTGTTTCATTATTCGTTATTTCCGGGTCTTTTCATTGCATTCACTTACAACAAGAAACAACCGCCTGCGTTTGGTGCAGCACCTGCATTTTGGTGCATTCTTCTTTCTTTCCTTGGTCTTTCGTTCCGTCATATTCCTAATAACTTATCCAATTACAACGTATTAACCGCTAATGCACCTTTCTTTTATCAAATCTCAGGGACATGGTCTAATCATGAGGGTAGTATTTTATCATGGTGTCGGATCCCAAGTTTTTATGGATTCCTTCTTTGTTACCGGGGTCGACCCCAAAGCCATAATGTCTCAAAACGAGGAGGCCATAGAGAAACTCTTTTTTATTCCTTTGTCTCGAACTTCGTGAAGAACTCCATTCTATCTCTCCCTCGTTACGAAGAAAAAAGTGGTGGTGTTGTACACCGCCAGTTGTACACTCCCTTCGTTCTACGAACCCTTGTTGATTCTGAACTTCCTTCGCGAAGGAACCGGACTTTTGACGGGCTAGCCCTTTTTTATGCGCCGCTTTACCCTGAAAGGAAAAATAGTTTTGATCCTCTGGGCGCTAGGCGCTCCCGTGGTTCGCGAGAAGGAAAAAGGATTCATCCTTTGTTACATCTGGCACGAGATGATAAAGAGAGAGCTTCGTCTATCGATGAACAGCGGATTGACGGAGCTCTTGGCATTGCTTTGTTTTTCTCTCCTTTCCTATCAGCGAGTCCCGATCCTTTTGTTCGAAATTTCTTCGTTCGTACCGAACCGCTTGCAGAATCAAATCCTGTTTCACAAGATCCTATATCAGCTATACATCCTCCTTGCATTTATGCCGGAGACGTCGCCAGTGCTATGGGCTTTGGCTTATGTAGATCAAAAATGATGAATGGGATTGTGGCACTCCACTCGCCGCCAATGCGGAAGGATGCCGCCGAAAAGAATGGAACGCTGCTTCGCTCTGCTGGATGCGTCGGATCCCGTACAACAAGCGAGCTTTTTACCCTCAAATTCAAACATGTGGGCGAAAAATGCTATCCTGCTCTATTGTTGCGTAGCAATAGAAGCCTGCTCATGCTGCTTCGGCGGCGCTTTTTCGCCTTCTCTTCGCTCTGGGCAGGAGCGCTAGTGGAGACGGGGAGGGAGCAGGCGAGGCGTGTCGTTCGTAATGGACAGAAAGATACCACCACTTCGCCTCTTTGTTGGACCGCCGGCGCGAACACAGTGGTCTCTGACCAAGACCAGGAACCAATTCGAATTTGGATCTTGACATGTCGGTGGTTTTTAACCGTAGGCATCTTGCCAGGAAGTTGGTGGGCTCATCATGAATTAGGTCGGGGTGGCTGGTGGTTTCGGGATCCCGTAGAAAATGCTTCTTTTATGCCTCGGGTATTAGCCACAGCTCGTATTCATTCAGTAATTCTACCCCTTCTTCATTCTTGGACCTCGTTTCTTAATATTGTGACTCTTCCATGTTGTGTCTCAGGAACCTTTTCAATACGGTCCGGATTGCTAGCTTCCGTTCATAGTTTTGCTACAGATGATACACGAGGGATCTTTTTATGGCGGTTCTTCCTTCTAATGACCGGCATATCTATGATTCTTTTCTCCCAGATGAAGCAGCAGGCATCGGTCCGTAGAACCTATAAAAAAGAGATGGTTGTGGCGCGAAGTACTCTTGTGCACCTACGTCACGCGGCTCGCGCGCAACCCCGCCCCGTTATGTTATGGAAGAATTGAACGGCTGGTTATTCAGAGCCAGCAATTGGCTGCCGGATTTCGTCCCGCAACTAGAAGAAGTTCGGGGGGCGTGGCTGAATGTAGAGCAGTCCGCCCCTACAGCGTTTGATCCGCAGATTATTTCGAACTTCGGAAGATGGTCAAGGTAGCTTGCTTCCAAGCCACTGCACTAGATGATCAATGGCCGCGTTGTAGTCGGCTCAGAAAGCCTCTGCTCTATACTAAAAAAAAAGACTACTTCGGGGAATTACGTCGCTCTTTGATTTGAAGAATAAAGCCTACGAGCTCTCTGTTTTATGGCAGAGATCTCGCCACGCCAAGGAACCTAATCGCAATGGATCGAAGCCCTCCTTTTCCTTCCTAGTGAAATTCTATCTCTTTCTTACTTGGGAAATTGTGGTCGACCCCGACTAGATGGCCTGGGCCTGAAGAAGGACAGGCCTTGTGACTTATCTAGTCAGACATGAAGTAGAATCGACCCGGAGAGAGTGGGCAAGCTACCCCTGCCATCTGACCACCCTGCTACCCGGGGATGAGAGATAGATTGTTCCGTTCTCACTCAAACCATTCAGCTTCGGCTGAAGACGTCACACCTCGCGGCGGATGGCACCTTTGGAAAAGAACTAAGAAAACTCCTTAAAGAGAGAAAAGTAACTCTTTTATTTTATAGCGGGTCGACCCTAAAAAGAAGCGAAACTTATTGCTGCAATCTTAGTGTCGTTCGGTACAAACTTCGATGTCAACAAGCTCTTATTAGCAGGCCTGCGGGAGCGGTGAGAGAACTTTCCATCATTGGAAAACTGGTGGGTGCATTCCAGCCAGTCGTATTCCTCTTTTCTCTTTTGATCCACTTGCCCGGGAGGGAGTATTCTGGTTACGGCTAGAAAGTTTGCCCGGGAAGAAGCTTCGTAGTGGCATTCCTCCGACGAGCTACCGCCGAATAATAAAGCCCAAAAGCTTTTCACTATCAAAAAGAGGGCATATAGCCCGAGTCCTGAATACAGGAAAGACCGATTACGACTGTTGCAAGAGTTAATACCCTTTCCGAGGGAATCATACTTTTAGAAAAGGAATTCCACATAGCGAATGGTTAACTGCCAGCCTCTAACTCCTCCGTCTACCAGGAGGAGAGATCTTTCATAGCATATCGAAGAGACCAAGCACCGAGATGAGCCCAAAGCAAGCAACAAAGGATGACCGGGCGACTCTTCTAAAGCTTTGGCTTGCTTCTTAAGCCAATAAGTCCTGTGCCTGGTAGGTGAAATCCGTCTGCCCCTTACCTGTCCATTCAAGCCTTTCAATATCTCGTCTGGCCCTGTCTTCTGTCGTACTCTCCTCTATCGAGAATTGCTTTCTCGCAACTGTCCTGTGGAAAACGGATGACACTCTTCTGGTAGCCGTTGTTTGCTTCATGGGTTTCAGTATCCTTTGCTTGGTTAATTTCTTCCCGCTCTACTGACCTTAACTACTATACTAACTAATAAGGCAAGCTAAGGTTATGGAAGAACATTGTATTATTTTACGGTTGACCTGGAAGATTAAAGACCCATTTGTGTGCGCATCGAGTGATGATAAAGCTTGTCATCCCTCTAATGGTTGCCTCTAAGCACTTCGATTCTCTTTCCGTACTGCTGAGTAAGTAACTCTCTTCCCTAGTAGCTCATCCCGCTCATCTGCTAAAGCCAATTAGAAGGAAGCTAAGCAAAACCCCTTAAGAGCTAAAAGGAGAGTTAGCATAGACTT